TCGTACAATTGAACCTTTTCAAACTGTTTCTTTTTGAGAACCAAAAAAACTTGTGCCAAAATAACAGATGCGAAGAAGAACAAAAGGCCTTGGACGCGCAATGGATCCTGAAGCACTATTTCTGCATCCCCCTGACCAAACCCTCCTACATTAGGATTGCTTGTTAATGGTTGATCAAGCTTGATCGATTCCCCCTCTGAAACAAGAAGTTCTGGCCCGGGAGGTATAATATCAATCACTTGGCGTCCATCCGACGTATCGACTATGGATATTTCATATCCCCCCTTTTCTTTACGTAGTATTTTTTTTACTATACCAGTTGACGTAGCATTATAGACCGTATTGTTACTCTTGCTACCATCAGGATAGATCTGTCCCCTTCCTCGGTTTCCCCCTACATATATGGGATATTTTAAGAAATGAACGTCTTTTTTCGTAGCGGGATCGGGGGAAAGAATGGGAAAGACAATTTCACTATATTTCTTACCGGGAACGGGGCCTATCACAAGAATATTTTTTTTATTGGGACGATAATTCTGAAAAGAGAGATTTCCTATCTTTTCTTTCAACTCAGGAGAAATACGGTCGGGCGGTGCTAATTCGAATCCCTCGGGCAAAATAAGAACAGCACCCACATTCAACCCTCCCTTTTTCCCATTAGCAAGAACTTGTTTCAGCTGCATATCATAAGGGATTCGAAGAACTGCTTCAAATACAGTATCAGGAAGCACTGCTTGGGGAACTTCAATATCTACAGGCTTATTAGCTAAATGGCAATTGGCACATACAATTCGTCCAGTTGCTTCCCGCGGGTTTTCATAACCCTGCTGCGCAAAAATGGGATATGCATTTGAAATAGATGTGCGAGTTATTACGTATACCATGATCGATACAGAAATCGATCGAATCATCTGTTCCTTTAACCAAGAAAAAGTATTTCTATTTTCCATGCCCAATCGCGGATCCCGGAATTTCTACAATAAATTAGATTAGGTAGCTAAACAAATCTAGTTCCCTATACACGAGTCTGTTGTCATTCTACTCCAACAGTTGTACTGGAATGATGAATACCTTAAGCAGGTAGAAATAGAAAGAATTTTACTAAAAAGGAAAAGGGCTTTCTTTCTAAAGGAAGAAATATGCTAATTTGATTAATAGTTAGTATTAGGAAATCAAATGAGTGAGTTTATGCTTCACTAATTGAATGATAAATAACTACAAGTGAAGGAGATAGACGGTTTAAACAAAAAAAGACCCAAAATTTCAAACACGTGTCTAGAATCACAGGAAAACTACAAACAAAAATAGTGAAAATTAGCTCGTTAGGAGCCCATCCAAGATTGTTGTAGACCCAACGAATTAGTAGTTCCCAACCGCTGGTGGAGTGAAATCCAACAAAAAAATCAGTAACTAAAAGAATAAAAAAAGCTTTTATTGAGTCATTTAAGTTATAGAAAAATTCCTGAGCCCAAGAATTCAAAATGATAAGTTCTTCTTTACCCAGAAAAAAAGAACCACTTAGAATAGCCAAACAGATTATATTTGTTGAGAAATGCGAAATGATATGGAGATGATGCTCATTATCCATTTTGGCCAATTGTATTATTTCCCTGTGTATTCCTATAGGAAGTTTTTGTACATGTGTCTTCGGTTTCTCTTTTATTATTTCGTCCAAGAGAAAAAGTTCTTCTAATTCTATGAATCCTTCTAGAATCCTTTTCTCTTGAATATCCGTTACGAAAGTTTCAGATTGCTTGGTATTCCACCAATTCTTAATCCAAAGTTCCAGACATTTGTTAAAAGAGAAAGAGATTCCCCAGGGCAAAAGTACGATAAATACAAGATATAGGAAAGAAGGCAATGCTTTCTTTTTTTTCATTTTTGATCTGTAAATTGAGTTGTTAATGAATCCGCTTCATTCGCCGACTCCATTTCATTCGCTGAATATATATATGATATTTCTTTTCTTTGAAGCAAAAATTCTATAACAAGGTTTGAGACCTTGTGTTTGTATCTATTTCTCTTTTTGTATACTAGTGGAATTTCATTGTATTGGGTTCTTCCTTAGATCTAAATGGGGTGGAATAGAGAAATAAAAAAAAAAAGGTCCTTTATATAAGGATGGAAGAATATTATGCCATATATCTCACTTGGACAAAATAAATAAAAATCAAAGCAATTTAGATTTTCTCTTATCCTCGTTTGTTCCTTCCTTTAGATAAATACTCGAAAATCCCCTTACAATTGCAAAAAATGGCAATTGGTACTCAAAATACTTCAATCGGTACGCGCAAGAAATAGGCCAATTCGGCAGCTTTTTGTTCAATTTCTCGTGGAGTAAAAAACATCTCATCAGTACGAGTCAAGGGAATGACCCCCTGGCCCCGGATTTCCATATAAAGGATACGACGAGGATAAAGACCCTCTTTAACCTGAATTCTAATTGATTGGATATCCCGCACAAGGAATCGAAGGAAGATGCGACGTTTTATTCCAGGGAATCCCCAACGAAAAATGCGCACTATTCCCTCTTTTCTATCAAATCGGTCATAACCACTGCCTACATTCCAAAAAATAGTGCACCACAAATAGGAGCTAATGAATAGGCCCGCGATTCCGTAGAAAGACATCACGACCCCCTGTGGAAAAAAAAGAATTTGTTGAGATGGAAGTACAGATATCATATTCTTACCAAGATAACTGGAAGTCCCAACCGCTAAGAATCCTAATGAACCTAGAAAAAGAATACAGGCCCAGAAAAAATTACCTCTTTTTCGAGAACCTTTTAGAAGTTCTATCCATATGTGTTCTGATCGCCAATTCATATTAGATATACTAAATCCAGTAGCGGTCAATTGAAATTGAGAGAATAAGCTAAATGATTTTGACTTTACTTTTTTTGATTCTGAAATAGCCCTCAGTAGCTAGTACTCCTGTGAAATAATTGGTTAGATACATTGACTTTCTATTCAAAAAAAACTCGCTATACTCGGCTACGCATATGCATGCATTTATGCTCGTAGCCTATATCCGCATCCATAGATTTTTTTTTCATTTGTGTGTAGAAAGAGTTACATACCCTATCATATTATATTACTTACACAAAAAAATATCTGTATTATGATCCTGGAAATACATTAATAAAATTCGGCCCCGTCGTTTCTAGACAATCTTATTTTTCTGCACATAAAGAAATAAGGAAGCCATTGCAATTGCCGGAAATACTAAGCCTACTAAAGGCACGAAAATAGAGGGTAAGTTAAAATCCGTCATAGAATATGTGTCTAAATTTAAATTTACTATTTCTATCTATTCAAAATATATCTTAAGATTCTTATGATATAATTAAGTATATCTATTATAAGGAATATTGACTATTGTATTTTTTAGTTTACAAAATACAGATTTTTTATAGAATACTTTTATAGTATTCTATATCTATAAAAGTATTCTATATCTATAAAAAAAAATGAATGGAATGGATAATAAGAAAATTGCAAAAAAGGGGCACTAATGAAAAATATTTTATTTTTCTTTTCCCATTCTCATCGCCTTTCTATCCTTCTAATCTAACTTGAAATTGGATTCAAAAGAAAGCTATTGTAAAAATAAAAAAAAATACCTCTTTCAGAATACCCTTTAATTTAACCTTTAATTTGAATTTTTAAATTTTAAAGTAGAAATGGAATAGAATAACCAGTTGAAAAAGTAGAAATGGAATAGAATAACCCGGTTGAAGGGTAATGATCATACGTCTGTAATGCATTGTATGTCCCAGAATAGGTCCCATTCTTCTACCCTTTCCGGGTAGTCGATGGCTATTCACAGCTACTACCTTAACACCAAAGAAGAGTTCGACCCAATGCTTTATTTCTGTCTTAGTGAATCCCGATTCGACATTAAAAGTATATTGATTCTTTCCCAATAAACGAAGACTCTTTTCTGTAAATACTGCGTATTTGATTCCATTATCGTACGATAATACTATATTTTTCTTTCTATTTGTTTATTGTATTATACCTTTCTATATTCTAGATATATAGAATAGAAGAATCTCAATTTGTCAAGTCTCATGATCGTATTAAGATCTATTTAAATTCGGCTCAATCTTTTTTTTTCTAAAAAAAGATTGAGCCGAATTTAATTGCAATCAATTAATAAAGAGGAATTACTGCATTTCGTAACTTATTTTTTCTCTTTCTATTTTGCTTCTTTTTTATTTTATTTAGACCTTCTTTATATCTAGTTTTATCTACTTATCTATGGTATCCACCGGCTCGAAATCAAATTTGATCGCCTTCCATACTTCACAAGCTGCGGCTAGTTCAGGACTCCATTTGCAAGCTGCTTTGATAATTTCATTACCTTCACGAGCAAGATCGCGCCCTTCGTTACGAGCTTGTACACAGGCTTCTAAAGCCACACGATTAGCTGCTGCACCAGGTGCATTTCCCCAAGGATGTCCTAAAGTTCCTCCACCAAATTGTAATACGGAATCGTCTCCAAAGATTTCGGTCAGAGCTGGCATATGCCAAACATGAATACCCCCTGAAGCCACCGGTATAACACCTGGCATGGATACCCAGTCCTGAGTGAAAAAGACACCGCGAGAACGATCTTTTTCAATAAAATCATCACGCAATAAATCAACAAAACCTAAAGTCATTTCGCGTTCCCCTTCTAACTTACCTACTACTGTACCGGAGTGGACATGATCTCCCCCCGACATACGTAATGCTTTAGCTAATACACGGAAATGTATACCATGATTTTTCTGTCTATCAATAACTGCATGCATTGCTCGGTGAATGTGAAGAAGTAGGCCGTTGTCGCGGCAATAATGAGACAAACTAGTATTTGCGGTGAATCCTCCAGTTAAGTAGTCATGCATTACAATAGGAACCCCTAATTCCCTTGCAAATACGGCTCTCTTAATCATTTCTTCGCATGTACCCGCAGTCGCATTCAAGTAATGCCCCTTGATTTCACCAGTTTCGGCTTGTGCTTTATAAATTGCTTCGGCACAAAAGACAAAACGGTCTCTCCAGCGCATAAATGGTTGTGAGTTTACGTTTTCATCATCTTTGGTAAAATCAAGTCCACCACGTAGACACTCATAACACGCTCTACCATAATTTTTTGCGGATAATCCCAATTTTGGTTTAATAGTACATCCCAATAAAGGACGACCATACTTGTTCAACTTATCCCTTTCAACTTGGATACCGTGAGGCGGACCTTGGAAAGTTTTTGAATAAGTAGGGGGAATTCGTAGATCCTCCAAACGTAGAGCGCGTAAGGCTTTGAAACCAAATACGTTACCCACGATGGAAGTAAACATATTAGTAACAGAACCCTCTTCAAATAGGTCTAATGGATAAGCTACATAACAGATATATTGATCTGCCTCCCCAGGAACGGGTTCGATGTGATAGCATCGTCCTTTGTAACGATCAAGACTGGTAAGTCCATCAGTCCAAACAGTTGTCCATGTACCAGTAGAAGATTCCGCAGCTACTGCAGCCCCTGCTTCTTCAGGTGGAACCCCGGGCTGAGGAGTTACTCGGAATGCTGCCAAGATATCAGTATCCTTGGTTTCGTACTCCGGGGTGTAGTAAGTCAATTTATAATCCTTAACACCAGCTTTAAATCCAACACTTGCTTTAGTTTCTGTTTGTGGTGACATAAGTCCCTCCCTACAACTCATGAATTAAGAATTCTCACAACGACAAGGTCTACTCGATATGGATTAGGCGGAAATGAAACCTTTGCAAAAATCTAAAAAAAAAAAGATATTCAATTAATATCAACTCATTAAATAAAAAAAAGAGTAGGCTTAAGTTAATGAATATGTTTGAGTCATATATAATGCGTGCACCTTGTGTACGCTCTATCCTATAGGAATTCCACTATAGGAATTCGATAGGAATTGAGTTGTTGTTATGGTGAGTTATTGTTATGGTAAGTTAACACGGTTCGTTATTAAACCGTGGATTTGATTCACCAAATCCATCATTATTGTATACTCTTTGATAGATATAGCGCAACCCAAACCAATCCCTAATCCTTATTTTACAATTTGGAAAGTTCTTAATAGGCCCCTTTGCTATTTTGAATCTAAATACCTAAATACTAAGAAAATTCTCTGTTGACAGCAATCTATGCTTCACAGTAGTATATATTTTGTATATCGAAGTCCTAGATAGGAAAGTAGAGTAGGCACAGATCCTTCATAAAAAGCAAAATTTATACGAAAAAATTGATTGAACTTTCCAACGGACTCATTCCATAAGTAAACGATTGAATGGGATTCGCTTGGGCAACGAAATCAAGTGCTAGTCCCCTTTTCTTTGCTATTGAATTAACTAATTCATTTCCTTTTGACTTTTGGATTTTTGGATATTTTTTTTGATTTGATTTGGCATTATTCAACAAAAAAAAAAAAGAAAAATTTCGACAAATTCCTTTTTTTTTGAAAATTATGTGATAATTATGAGAACCAATCCTACTACTTCGCGTCCCGGGGTTTCCACAATTGAAGAAAAAAGCGCAGGGCGTATTGATCAAATTATTGGACCCGTGCTGGATATCACTTTTCCCCCGGGCAAGTTGCCTTATATTTATAACGCTTTGATAGTCAAGAGTCGAGACACTGCCGATAAGCAAATTAATGTGACTTGTGAGGTACAACAATTATTAGGAAATAATCGAGTTAGAGCTGTAGCTATGAGTGCTACAGACGGGTTGATGAGAGGAATGGAAGTGATTGACACGGGAGCTCCTCTCAGTGTTCCAGTCGGTGGAGCTACTCTCGGACGAATTTTTAACGTTCTTGGGGAGCCTATTGACAATTTGGGTCCTGTAGATACTAGTGCAACATTCCCTATTCATAGATCTGCGCCTGCCTTTATCGAGTTAGATACGAAATTATCTATCTTTGAAACAGGTATTAAGGTGGTCGATCTTTTAGCTCCTTATCGACGTGGAGGAAAAATCGGACTATTTGGGGGGGCAGGAGTAGGTAAAACAGTACTCATCATGGAATTAATCAATAACATTGCTAAAGCTCATGGAGGCGTATCCGTATTTGGCGGAGTAGGGGAACGGACTCGTGAAGGAAATGATCTTTATATGGAAATGAAGGAATCTGGAGTAATTAATGAAAAAAATATTGAGGAATCAAAGGTAGCTCTAGTCTATGGCCAAATGAATGAACCACCGGGAGCTCGTATGAGAGTTGGTTTAACTGCCCTAACTATGGCGGAATATTTCCGAGATGTTAATAAGCAAGACGTGCTTTTATTTATCGATAATATCTTTCGTTTTGTTCAAGCAGGATCGGAAGTATCCGCCTTATTAGGGAGAATGCCCTCCGCAGTGGGTTATCAACCTACCCTTAGTACAGAAATGGGTTCTTTGCAAGAAAGAATTACTTCTACCAAAAAGGGATCCATAACTTCGATCCAAGCAGTTTATGTACCTGCGGACGATTTGACCGACCCTGCTCCTGCCACAACATTTGCACATTTGGACGCTACTACCGTACTTTCCAGAGGATTAGCTTCCAAGGGTATTTATCCCGCAGTAGATCCTTTAGATTCAACCTCAACTATGTTACAGCCTCGGATCGTTGGCAACGAACATTATGAAACTGCGCAAAGAGTTAAGGAAACTTTACAACGTTACAAAGAACTTCAGGACATTATCGCAATTCTTGGGTTGGATGAATTATCGGAGGAGGATCGTTTAACTGTAGCAAGAGCACGGAAAATCGAGCGGTTCTTATCACAACCGTTCTTTGTGGCAGAAGTTTTTACCGGTTCTCCAGGAAAGTATGTTGGTCTTGCAGAAACAATTAGGGGATTTCAACTAATCCTTTCCGGAGAATTAGACGGCCTACCCGAACAGGCTTTTTATTTGGTGGGGAATATCGATGAAGCTAGCACGAAAGCTATAAACTTAGAAGAGGAGAGCAAATTGACGAAATGAAATTAAATCTTTATGTACTGACTCCTAAACGAATTATTTGGGATTGTGAAGTGAAAGAAATCATTTTATCTACTAATAGTGGCCAAATTGGTGTATTACCAAACCACGCCCCCATTAACACAGCTGTAGATATGGGTCCTTTGAGAATACGCCTCCTCAACGACCAATGGTTAACGGCGGTTCTGTGGAGTGGTTTTGCGAGAATAGTTAATAATGAGATCATCATTTTAGGAAATGATGCAGAACTGGGTAGTGACATTGATCCAGAAGAAGCTCAACAGGCACTTGAAATAGCCGAAGCTCACTTGAGTAGAGCTGAGGGTACGAAAGAATTGGTTGAAGCGAAGCTAGCTCTCAGACGAGCTAGGATACGAGTCGAGGCTATCAATTGGATTCCCCCATCCAATTGAAGACAATCCAAAGGTTTCGTTGATACAAAGAAAAAGGAAAGAAGGGTAGAAAAAGTTATTAGATAGCGAAGCGAAGTAAGTCCAATGCTATCTAGTAATTTTTCTACCTACCTACCTACTATTGGATTTGAACCAATGACTCCCGCCGTATGAAAGCAATACTCTAACCACTGAGTTAAGTAGGCAATTTATCACCACAAAAGAAGCCCCATTACTTCGATCGATTATAGATCGAATCCTTTTTATAAGCAATACCGCTCCGTTATTAGTATGTTTATGTTATTTATTGGTATGTTTATGCTATTATGCTATTTTATGCTATTATGCTATATAGTAAATGGATCAAAGGGATATCCTCTGGCATTAGAAAATATTCATCTTGACAAGAAATTATCTATATGTTAAGATATCTCTGACAAGGGCTATAGCTCAGTTCGGTAGAGCAACTCGTTTACACGTGCGCCAATGCTTTTCAAGGGAACTTATTATGTAATGAACATAATTGACCTTATTGCAAAATCAATGTCTTACTTCATGGATTCGAAAGAATAGGAGAACAGTAGCCTGACAAACAGTTGGTTCAGTCCGATTCAGGTGCCAATTCAGGTGCTTAATCAAATGGAACCCCTATTGATTTGCTAGTTGATAAGGTAAATATCCAGCCCACTCAATGCTAGGCGTAATGAGGATAAGGGCCTCCAAAAAACTTCTTTTCGTTCTATGAACTTTAAGGTGTATGAAGTCTCATAGTAAACTCTTGCAGCGGAACGATAGAGACTCCATTTCATTTAGGTTGATTTAATTTAGGCCGGAGGCAGACCTAAGTCAAGGCAATCCTCCTTTGAAACACTTTGGTATTGCTCCTAGATAGATCAGAAGACAAATAATCAATCAGAGCACAGGGAGCCATCTCATTATCTTTCCATAAAGAAAAACTATGGCGGATTAACTGATCTTTACATCAGTTGATGAAAGAGCCCAATGCAGAAAAATGCATGTTGGGTCTTTGAAACAGTTCGAATCATTTCGATAATAATCTGTTTGATCTGTTTTACCGAGAAGGTCTACGGTTCGAATCCGTATAGCCCTAATATATACGTCTTTTTTTCCATTTTAGGATGGATATCTTATGTTTCCTTTAGTATAGTTTTCTTTTCCTTATTAGTACTCGTTTATAGACTCGACGGTCGATTGCACCATAGAATAGAGATAAAAGCATTACCCTAGGCTCATTCATCGAAAATCATAGAGACAGGAAAAGAAAAAAAAATTTTGATCAAATCAATAGAAGGAAGGATCCCTTACCTGATTTGAATTCCATCCTCCTTCAAATAGGATATGCTCTAAGTACCTATACTTTCCTATAATGACTGCAACGATTTTCCCCATTTTGCGAATTTCTATTTTGTTTGAAGTATATTACTATATATACATTATCTAAACTATATATACATTATTTAAATCGATCCACTTTAACTAAAATAGAAAAAATCGAAAGAAAAAAAAGAAAGAGTAAATAATAAAACTGGATATTCTGTTTCATAATTCTGAAATAAAGTTCTTTTTTTTTTTAGTATTACTCCTCATTAGGATGCATACATTAGTCATCCTATTTTAATTAGGTTCTAATCTAATTAGTAGTAAGTATTTTCTTTTTTATTTAATAGTCTAGTCTCTGACTATCATTAAATAAAGGGTAGAGCAATTCTTTTTTCTAGAGATTATGGAGAAAGCGAGACAAAGTGAAGCGAAAGAGTTTTCTTTGTATAAGAATTAGGTCTATATCATATCTAAATAGAAGGGAAATCCAAAAGAAAGGAAATGGGGATTCCATTGGATGAATCCTTAAGGAAGACATATCATAAAAGAAACAAAGGCTAAAGTAAGCGCTCTTTGCCTTTGGTTTGAGCAAAACGGATTCTTGTTTCACCGAGGAAAAGAGAGAAGTTCTGTTCTGGATAAATTGACAATGTCAACTTGAATTGACTAATTCAGTTCCGCCTATTCCACATTAATGGGAGTACATTTATGTTTCTGCTTCACGAATATGATATTTTTTGGACATTTCTAATAATAGCAAGTCTTATTCCTATTTTGGTATTTTGGATTTCAGGACTTTTAGCCCCGGTTAGTAAAGGACCAGAGAAGCTTTCTAGTTATGAATCGGGTATAGAACCCATGGGGGGGGCTTGGTTACAATTCCGAATACGCTATTACATGTTTGCGCTAGTTTTTGTTGTTTTTGATGTGGAAACGGTCTTTCTCTACCCTTGGGCAATGAGTTTCGACGTATTGGGTTTATCCGTTTTTATCGAAGCTTTCATTTTTGTGCTTATCCTAGTTGTTGGTTTAGTTTATGCATGGCGAAAAGGAGCCTTGGAATGGTCTTAACTGAATATTCAGACAAAAAAAAAAAAGAAGGAAAAGATTCCATTGAGACAATTATGAGTTTGATTGAGTTTCCGTTACTCGACCAAACAAGTTCCAATTCTATTATTTCAACTACACCAAACGATCTTTCGAATTGGTCAAGACTCTCCAGTTTATGGCCCCTTCTATATGGTACCAGTTGTTGTTTCATTGAATTTGCTTCATTAATAGGCTCACGATTCGACTTTGATCGTTATGGATTGGTACCAAGATCAAGTCCGAGGCAAGCGGACCTAATTTTAACAGCTGGTACGGTAACAATGAAAATGGCTCCATCTTTAGTGCGATTATATGAGCAAATGCCTGAACCGAAATACGTCATAGCTATGGGAGCCTGTACTATTACAGGGGGAATGTTTAGTACGGATTCCTATAGTACTGTTCGAGGAGTTGATAAGTTAATTCCTGTGGACGTCTACCTGCCGGGTTGCCCGCCTAAACCAGAGGCTGTTATAGATGCCTTAACAAAACTTCGTAAGAAGATAGCGCGAGAAATAGTTGAGGATCGAACTCTATGTCAAAGTCAAAAGAAAAATCGATCTTTTACTACCCGTCACAAGCTTTATGTTCGGCCCAGTATTCACACTGGAACTTACGAACAAGAATTGCTCTATCAATCACCATCCACTTTAGATATATCTTCTGAAACTTTTTTCAAATCCAAAAGTCCAGTATCTTCCTACAAATTAGTGAATTAGGAGGGGTTCTTTTGTGCAGAAAAAGAAAGAGCAGTGCAATCTTTCAAACTTGCATTTGAAATGTGAAATATTTATACAAAGGGGGAGAGATCAAGACAATGCAGCAGGGTTGGTTATCTAATTGGCTAGTCAAACATGACGTGGTTCATAGATCTTTGGGCTTCGATCACCGAGGAATAGAAACTTTACAAATAAAAGCGGGGGATTGGGATTCCATTGCTGTCATTTTATATGTATATGGTTACAATTATTTACGTTCCCAATGTGCTTATGACGTAGCACCTGGTGGATCTTTAGCTAGCGTGTATCATCTTACGAGAATACAGTATGGTATAGATAACCCAGAAGAAGTATGCATAAAAGTCTTTGCCCAAAAGGATAATCCTAGAATCCCGTCTGTCTTCTGGGTTTGGAGAAGTGCTGATTTTCAAGAACGCGAATCTTATGATATGGTGGGAATTTTTTATGATAATCATCCGCGTCTTAAACGTATCTTAATGCCTGAAAGTTGGATAGGCTGGCCCTTACGTAAGGACTATATAACCCCCAATTTCTATGAAATACAAGATGCTCATTGAATGATAATAAATTCATGTTCACTTATACAACTCCAGATTTTATTCAAATCAAGGAATATTTTTACGTTCTGTTCCTAGACGAAACGAAATACTTATTATATTCTAATTAATTCCTATTATACAATTATATTCTAATTAATTCCTATTATACAAAAAGGGCTTCATTTCGATTTTCCAATTTTGAAAATCAGATATTTGTTTCCTTCGTATGAACAGAAAAATACAATGACTCAAAGAAGTTCCTACCACGAACTTTGTACCGCGCGTATTACTTAGAACCACTAGGAAAGTAGGATAAGCAAGAATAAAAAAATATTCTTCGGAATATAGCGGTATACAAAATTAATAAGAAATGCAAAAATGAAGAAAAGGGCACCCAATTTTACCTCTTTCTATACCATAAAGAAAGGAACCAAAGATTTTAACCCTTTTTCTAAAAAGAAAAAGAAGTGTTTACGGATTTATCTACTTACTCTATACTATCTAGATTATTAATGAATATGTACCCCAATCCATCTCAAGATATTTGTATCAATATCTATTCGGTGGATCCTTTTATTTTCTGTGCCAGGAACCAGATTTGAACTGGTGACACGAGGATTTTCAGTCCTCTGCTCTACCAACTGAGCTATCCTGACCCTTTCTTGTGCATCATCTTAGTAGAGTATTTGCATCTATGTCAATTAAAGGGACTAAAAAATAAATATAAATAAAGTATTCAAAATTTGGAAATGGGGAGGGATAGTCCTATGCATTGTGGATGGCTTACTTAATAATACTTAAAAATCGAATTAATAATCGAGATTCCTTGCCGATACTCTACTCTAATAAAAAAGAAACCATCTATTTAATGAATAGCATAAGATTCATTGGGTTCTCGTCGCACTCCTTTGTGAAAGAGTAGAATGAGAAAGCTAATGAATCTTAAACCCATTTATAAAAGTAAAAAAAAAGGATAACTACTATGGTTAGGGAATAAAAGAGAAAGAGGGTTTGGGGATAGAGGGACTTGAACCCTCACGACTTATAAAGTCGACGGATTTTCCTTTTACTAGAAATTTCATTGTTGTCAGTATTGACATGTAGAATGGGACTCTCTCTTTATCCTCGTCCGATTAATCCACTTTTTATCTCGAAAACAAAATAATGAATTGAAGGATTTGATTACTCAATATTCGATTGGAATGGATTCAAAATAATTCTAAAAAAATTCAGAATTTTCTATTTTATAATCATTCCTAATTTCATTCAAAAAATAAAATAAGGAACCTATATTATGATATGGGTTCCGTGATTAATCGTTTGCTATGTCAGTATATATGCGTGTATATTAGATGTATAAAGCCCTTCTTTCTCTAATTTCGAATAGGTTCCACTACCAACACAACGCAATTACTTCGATTCGTTAGAACAGCTTCCATTGAGTCTCTGCACCTATCCTTTTCCTTTGGGTTCTAGTTTGAGAACCACTTGTTTTTCAAAAAAGGGATTTGGCTCAGGATTGCCCATTTTTCATTCCAGGGTTTCTCTGAATTTGGAAGTTACCACTTAGCAGGTTTCCATACCAAGGCTCAATACAATCAAGTCCGTAGCGTCTACCGATTTCGCCATATCCCCATTTTCCTTTTCTTTGAAACCAGGATTCCTTGTATAATTTAATCCATCTCTTAATTTTTTTTGAATCATTGAATTCATTATTCGACGTAGTCTAGCAGCTCATCTCTATTTGAGAGACCCCGCTCGCTTATTGCAATTCAGAATTGAATTGATTCTATCGTTGATATATTTGCAATTCAATCGGAATGAATATATCCAAAACTTTTTCTCTATCCCGCCTCCCTCCCTCTTTTTTTAGAGTATTCAAAATCATACTATAACGCTTGATATTCATTCTTTTTTTTCTAATCAGAATTCGAAATTGAATTTGCTATGATTCTATCTTCTCCTTAGTGAACTATTTATCCTTAAATTATTAACAAAGAAAAAAAAAATATCTCAAAAATGTATATAATGATCGAATGAAAATGCCAAGAGATTCGCATTTTTTCTTTATTAATTCTTCATATATATTCTTCTTTTCTATGTATTAGATTATTCGTCCGAGCCATATCAAATTGAAAATATCTGAAATGAAATTCAATATAGAATTTGGAATAGATTCTATTAGAAAAATTCATTTGTGAATTAGAGAAATAAAAAGAAAGTTCAATAAATTCTATAATCCTATTTAATAATATCATTTAGTTAAGCATATCAAGCTAACTTTATCTTTTCAAAATTCTAGTATTTATTTTGAGTGGAACTTCCAATTTCGAACTAGTTAATAACTAAGATTAATAATTAAGATCTGACATTTTACGGATTCCCTATATATATTTCTATTTGTTACACTATTTCTGTTATGTAAGCCCACTTAGCTCAGAGGTTAGAGCATCGCATTTGTAATGCGAGGGTCATCGGTTCAAATCCGATAGTCGGCTTTTTTCTCTATTGATGTTCCATGAACAAGAATTTCTCTTTTTCTCCGAATTAAACGGGGAATCCTGGGTCTATTATGTCGTTCTACCTTACAATTTTGCTAGATAAAAAGCATAAAAATAAATAATATTATATACAAAAAATCCAGATGTTAATGAAATTCCATTTTTTGTGGTACTTTTTTGTGGTACTTTAGTAGATTTTACTCTGTTTATCCTTTAGTTTAATTCAGTTTTAATTTCGATGTATTCTGTAATGTAAATAGAATGAAATTTATTGTGTAAAATGAAATTTCAATAAAATAAAAAAGGAGTCTTCATGTCCCGTTATCGAGGGCCTCGTTTAAAAAAAATACGCCGTCTGGGAGCTTTACCAGGACTCACTAGAAAAACGCCTAAATCCGGAAGTAATCAGAAAAAGAAATTCCATTCTGGGAAAAAAGAGCAATATCGTATTCGTCTTCAAGAAAAACAGAAATTGCGTTTTCATTATGGTCTGACAGAACGACAATTACTTAGATATGTACATATCGCTGGAAAAGCAAAAAGATCCACAGGTCAGGTTTTACTACAATTACTTGAAATGCGTTTGGATAATATCCTTTTTCGATTGGGTATGGCTTCAACCATTCCAGGGGCCCGGCAATTAGTTAACCATAGACATATTTTAGTTAATGGTCGTATAGTTGATATACCAAGTTTTCGTTGCAAACCCCGAGATATTATTACTACGAAAGATAACCAACGATCAAAACGTCTGGTTCAAAATTCTATTGCTTCATCCGATCCGGGCAAATTGCCAAAGCATTTGACGGTTGACACATTGCAATATAAAGGACTAGTAAAAAAAATTCTAGATAGGAAGTGGGTTGGTCTCAAAATAAATGAGTTGTTAGTTGTAGAATATTATTCTCGCCAGACTTGAACTTAACGAAAAAAGGAAAGGTTCATAGAATTTTTTTCCCTTCTCCTTTCCCCGAACTAAATCGACCTAAGACTCTTAATTAATATTTGCCCGTTCACCTAGCAGAAATAGATTAACCCTAGGATCCTTTTTTCTTTTTTGTTATTTCCTCGATGTGTATTTTACATACCACAGTAATTTCCTATAGAGAATTTTTATTAAATAAAGGTATTATTGTTGGAATAAATTGTTATTTAATTTGCTACACTGTGATCGCTAACATTGATGAATTAAGAGAAACGGAAAGAGAGGGATTCGAACCCTCGGTAAACAAAAGTCTACATAGCAGTTCCAATGCTACGCCTTGAACCGCTCGGCCATCTCTCCTCCATAATCTTATTATTAAAAATAAACTGAGTGAATAGCGAGTTTTCGTATTCCTACAGTACAGGTACAGCCACAACGGCTCGGGGATTCCATGGCTCTATTGGAATGGAAAAATTACTTTTCATCTAAGTGGAAGGATCCAGTATTTTTTTACTAGGAATTCCGCTCCCTCGAAAAGTTTTTCTTTGGGGAAAACTAAAATAAAAAGAGAATGGAAGAATTCTTCTTATTCCATAAGAAAAAAATTTCCATAAGAAAATAAAGGAACCCTAGAATTCTATTTGCATAAGGTACGTTACGCCATACAATCTAAATATAAAAAAGGGTATGGGGCAATTAATGACTTTGAAAACGCGAAATAGCTGATGAGAGAAGTTGTTGTTGGGAAATAGGAAAGTCGAGAATAAAATCCAGTCTTAGTAAAATATTTCGTATCTCCTCTTGTCCAAACAGAAGGAAAAGGAGACAATTTGAGCTGAGCGGAAAATCCATACCTCTCTTATCCATTTAGAGCATATGGATCGATTTATAAGAATCGAATGTTTTGTTTTTATGTTATTTCGTGATAGAATGAAAAGAATTCTATATAGAATGGGTTGGGAATTATGCCTAGATCCCGTATAAATGGAAATTTCATTGATAAGACCTCCTCGATTGTAGCCAATATTTTATTGCAAATAATTCCGACAACCTCCGGGGAAAAAAGGGCATTTACTTATTATAGAGATGGTGCGATTTGACTCTTTTTTTTAGCCCTACCTACATCTCATTCTTACGAGAAAGAGAGAGGGTTCGCATAGAGAGAACAAAATTAGTAAAGGAAACCCGCGCTTGGGGAAGGTGAGGTGAACTAACAATTCCTTCTATCGTGTATCCTCGATTGATGTGGCCTCAGATGCTTCAATTGTAGATTTGAGTATTGAGCGAAAGGTTACACCTACAGGATAGGTTCTGTATTACAGGCCAATCCGACTCTACTAGTACCAATAGGCAGGCAGCATAGGGGAGAAAAGCACTACACCTCGAAATAGGAATCAACAAGAGAAAAACTTTGTTAGAAATTAGCCCTTTCCTGATTGGTATCAGGGTTGGGAAGAATGGTTGGGATAACAAACAACCATCAGGTTTGTACTTTGGATACCCTTATAACCATCAAAGGGCGTTGAAGTGGCTAATTCCTCTAAATAGGAGGCGTTGAGAACAAAGAAATTCTTGGAGCTATCGTTTTCCTCTAGCATTAATAGAATTCATTGGTGTTAAGAAAAACCTCTTGGGGGAAGGTTGGCTAGAGATTTCTTGGAAAAATACCAGCCCTCTTCGGTCCATAATGAGATGGGACTAATTCGATTTTGATTCTATCGATTTTTCGCTTAGTACTATGTACAGAAGGGAGAAGTACAGAAGGGAGAAGCCGTATGAGATGAAAACCTCATGTACGGTTTTGGAACGGAGATTTTTTGAATAGAATGAACGACCGTAACGGATGTTGGCTCAATCCGAAGGAAATTATGCGGAAGCTTTGCAGAATTATTATGAAGCTACGCGACTAGAAATTGATCCCTATGATCGAAGTTATATACTATATAACATAGGCCTTATACACACAAGCAATGGAGAGCATACAAAGGCTTTGGAATATTATTTCCGGGCGCTAGAACGAAACCCTTTCTTACCGCAAGCTTTTAATAATATGGCCGTGATCTGTCATTACGTGCGACTATCTCCACTATAGAAAGAAGAAAAAAAGAGCGTAGGAAATTTTCTAGTAAATACTAGAAAAAGGGCTTTCTACATAGGGATCGTCAAAATAACGATTTGACCTTATCAGCTGTAGGAAGGAAGGACACTTCACGAGAATCAAAATAGGAAGAAAGTAGAGCCTATACTACTATTCTATGGATAAAGCTGAAATTGATAGAGAAAACGCCGTAAAGATCAATTAGTGAGCGACTGGGTCGATACAACTAAAAAAACTGCTTCATTATACCACGATATGGGACAAAATTTAGGAATCCGCTTATGTAATAAAGCCGATCCACTAAGGGATTAAGCAGCGGTGTAGTATCAGATCCCAAAGATAGTAAGTTCTTTTTTCTTTCTTATGGGAAAAAGTCTTTTTCGAGGATTCTATAGAAATTTCATATATGAAAGAAACGAAACCGAGATAGTTACCTTTCAGAAAATTCGAACGAAGCATATAGGTCTATCTATGCTTTATTCTTCTGAAGGTGGGAGAAAAGATCAAACTGATTATTGATCAAAATTAGGGTTTGAAACTTAGGTAATTCACTTCTTCTGCTTAACCCAAGAAGAAATTGGATTCATTTTTGAGAAATCGAATTCAGTTAAGATAGGGGAAATTAAGATAGCAATTTCTGAGCCGTATGAGGTAGGAAACTCTCAAGTACGGTTCTAGGGGAAGGAACTGCCTATTCCGACCGAGGAGAACAGGCCATTCTACAGGGCGATTCGGAAATTGCGGAAGCTTGGTTTGATCAAGCTGCTGAGTATTGGAAACAAGCTATAGCGCTTACTCCGGGAAATTATATTGAAGCACAGAACTGGTTGAAGATTACGAAGCGCTTTGAATAAGACCACTCTCCATTTTCATAAAATGGGTGGTTTGGTTGTTGATCCATTAATCAAATAATTTAGGTAAGAAGATCAAATCAATAATTTCATTATATCCCTTTCTTCTACCTTCGATTTTATATCATATTTCATAAGGATAAACAATAGGGATAGGCTCTGGAACAGAAGTAATAAAGCACATAAAAGGTGGCAATATAAATATTCCTACCTAATATATCAGGACGGTCTTATTAATAATTCTAATGAGTTATCTTGGAATTTGGAATCGAATAAAAAAAGCTATATTATGCTCACTCAAGGAAAGTAGATGTAGATAAGGGCTTATACCCTCAGAAAAAAAAATACGCTAGCTTCTTAAATGAAAACGTAAAAAAAAAGATTTTTTTGTTACGTCTGGAAATAATTTTCCAGAATAACCAATGTCCGTTAGGCACCTAATCCTTATGTCATAATAGATCCGAACACTTGCCTCGGATTGACTTCAATGTATAATTGCTCCAGTGAATAACTAAAAAAAAAAAATAGAAGGACGGTAGATAGTAAAGAAAAGGACTAATCATAATATCTATCTTTCAAAGATTCAATAAAAAGACAGTTGGCGGGTCTCTTTGTATGTCTTGTCCGGAAAGAGGAGGACTTAATGATTATTCGTTCGCCGGAACCAGAAGTAAAAATTGTTGTGGATAGGGATCCTGTAAAAACATCTTTTGAGGAATGGGCCAGACCCGGGCATTTCTCAAGAACAATAGCTAAGGGCCCCGATACTACCACTTGGATCTGGAACCTACATGCTGATGCTCACGATTTCGATAGTCATACCGGTGATTTGGAGGAGATCTCCCGAAAAGTCTTTAGTGCTCATTTCGGTCAACTCTCCATTATCTTTCTTTGGTTGAGTGGCATGTACTTCCACGGTGCCCGTTTTTCCAATTATGAAGCATGGCTAAGCGATCCTACTCACATTGGACCCAGTGCTCAGGTAGTTTGGCCAATAGTAGGGCAAGAGATTTTGAATGGTGATGTAGGCGGGGGATTCCGAGGAATCCAAATAACCTCTGGGTTTTTTCAGATTTGGCGAGCATCCGGAATAACTAGTGAATTACAACTCTATTGTACCGCAATCGGTGCATTGATTTTTGCATCGTTAATGCTTTTTGCTGGTTGGTTCCATTATCACAAAGCCGCTCCCAAATTGGCCTGGTTCCAAGATGTAGAATCCATGTTGAATCACCACTTAGCGGGGTTATTAGGACTTGGGTCTCTTTCTTGGGCGGGACACCAAATCCATGTATCTTTACCAATTAACCAATTTCTCGACGCTGGGGTTGATCCTAAAGAGATACCACTTCCTCATGAATTTATCTTGAATCGCGACCTTTTGGCTCAACTTTATCCTAGTTTTTCCGAAGGAGCAACCCCCTTTTTCACCTTGAATTGGTCCAAATATGCAGAATTTCTTAGTTTTCGCGGAGGACTAGATCCAATAACCGGTGGTCTATGGTTGAGCGATATTGCACACCATCATTTAGCTATTG